TACGCATGAATACAGCAAATTTTTGACTGAAGGCATGAATTGAAAAAGGGAAGTCATAACAAAAAGAAGTGGTAATGGAAGCATTTGTCCTATATGTACAAATCGAAATCGGGCGGATCTTTACCTGGAGTAGAGCATAAACCTAAAAAGATCAAAGAGGCCCATTCAGGAACAAGAAAACGACGTCGTGATTTGGATTGGATCTCGATAAAATAATATATCAATGAGAAGTTAATTCGATAAGTTTAGTGAATTTTTATATTATAAGGAAAGGAGTAAAAACTCGTCTTTTTTTGAAAAATCGAAAAAAAGCCCTTTCGTTAGAAGTCAGAAAGAGCCTTCTATGAAAAAAGAAAGAGGATTGGAATCTGCACATTGATTCTTTTTCGCAATTTTTTTGTTGAACCGTATGCGTCAAAAGGCGCCTGTACGGTTCTTAAGGGATACAAATTTACCCTAATCAACCGACTTTATCGAGAAAGATTACTTTTTTTAGGCCAGGAGGTTGATAGTGAGATCTCGAATCAACTTATTGGTCTTATGGTATATCTTAGTATCGAGGATGATACCAAAGATCTGTATTTGTTTATAAACTCTCCTGGCGGATGGGTAATCCCTGGAGTCGCTATTTATGATACTATGCAATTTGTGCGACCAGATGTACATACAATATGCATGGGATTAGCCGCTTCAATGGGATCTTTTATCTTGGTCGGAGGAGAAATTACCAAACGTCTAGCATTCCCTCACGCTTGGCGCCAATGAGGTTTTTGTTTGCAAGAAAAAGAAGACTATGCCTTCGCCATATGAATATTAAGTAATAATAGCATGGCACTTTGAATTCGATATAAAAAATTATTGATTGTTTTTTCAAAACATTAGATTATGTATCGAGAGAGTAGTATGAGATAAGGGGGTATTTCCTATTTTTTCTATCGGGGATTCCAGTTCAGCGTCACAAACTTTTTTATTTTCACACCAGGGGACTCTTAATAATATTTATGTTCTGAAAGAGTGCGAAAAAAAAAATTCTTTTTTCCTTATTTGATCAGATAAAAAGAAACTTTGGGATTGCTGAATCGAAGACAAACAAAAAAATAGATAAAGCAACGGAGCCATCATAGTATTTTTGAACTCCTCCGAAGGGAAGGATGGTAATTTGATCATTTACCGATCGGGATCTGATAGATCCTATTTTTCTCTTGGAAGGTAAAGGTCAATTTTATTATAGAGCCGTATGCACAAAGGATGCCTGTACGGTTGTTCAATTCTATCTTTTTTCTTGTTATTCTTTAATCTTTCTTTTCTCTTCATCATGCGAAATAAAGGAAGCCTTTTTATGTTATTATGTTATACCATCAGGGTAATGATCCATCAACCTGCTAGTTCTTTTTATGAGGCACAAACGGGAGAATTTATCCTGGAAGCGGAAGAACTGCTGAAACTGCGTGAAACCCTCACAAGGGTTTATGTACAAAGAACGGGCAAACCCTTATGGGTTGTCTCGGAAGACATGGAAAGAGATGTTTTTATGTCAGCAACAGAAGCCCAAGCTTATGGAATTATTGATCTTGTAGCGGTTGAGTGAAAAAAGCCCCGATTTCGCGTAAATCCGCGATTTCATATTTTCTCTTTTTGCCGAATTTAATAATTTAATAAATAGAAGTAATTCGTAATTATCCGGTTAGGATTGATCTAAACCAGCCCATTATTTAATTATTTATATGATTCAACATGCCAACTATTAAACAACTTATTAGAAATACAAGACAGCCAATCAGAAATGTCACAAAATCTCCCGCTCTTCGGGGATGCCCTCAGCGTCGAGGAACATGTACTAGGGTGTATGTGCGACTCGTCCAGATCATGAGCTGGTACAAAACAAAAGAAAGAAAACTTTTTCCAGTATCAATCATCAGTACCGGCGAATAGGATAGAATAGAAAAAGAACTCCATTCAATATCTACAAAAAATCTATTCAGTCTATTGTGTATGAAATTTATGGTTTCCATTGGTACAAATCCAATCACCTCAATTTAAGATGAGAAGAAATTCTCCATTAGTAGCAAATGGTTATCCATTAAGCGGAGGAAATCTTACTTAAAAAACAGAAAGATTAGGTCCCCTCTTGCAAGAACGGACTAACAGGGTTAGCTACCCAGCCAACTTTCATAATTAAATACCGTTACTGTATAAGTAGATCTCGTCGTGAAAGAACTATTACTGGATAATTCATGGGTAGAGCCAAAGAATGTGAACTATACAAGTTACCAAAAACTTTGATTAAATGAAGTAAAGGCTCCGGTGTATAGAGAAGACCTCACCGTTTAAGAAGTAAGCATAGAAACGATGGAATCCACTATTTCTTTATCCATTTATATATATATATATATTGACTATATTTTTATTGACTATATTTTGATACCTAGTAGAATACGATTTCTTATTTCGAAGTGAAATGTCTAGAAAAAAGAAAAATAGTGGTCGGGAAGGTTATAGT